CCAATTAGACGTTGCATTAGTTCACGAACCATGACAAGAATTCTATCTCTATATAGAGATAGAAAAAAAATATATATATATTTCTAGTGCAATTACATTCAGTCTTTCAATTTTTTTCGTTCCTATTCTCCTTTCTCAAAAAGGGGACCTTAAACAAAGTTAAAGGATTACTTCGTTCTTGATAGTTATTTACTTAATAGGTGAATATTAGTATACTCTGGATCGGAATCTTGGGAAGTACTCCTTGATAATTTCTACCAATTTAAAGTCCCAATTAAAATTCTTTTTATACACAGAAAAATACACTTACATAATCTCTATTACGAATCCTTTGTGTACCTTAGTGTTCCTAGCTATCCACTCATTTTTATAAATCTACTTTCGGGTAAATATGCTAATTAATTATTATTAATTTAATTATTAATAGATAGTAAAAACCTCATAAAGTTGATCTTTTGAACCCGCTTCAAGTAATGATGACTAATCAATCAATCTTGGGGTAAACAGTCTCTAATACTTATGTTTACTTTTCTTAACTCTTGTACATAGGAAATGAGATTCAATCTTTTACTGCAAATTTCTAAGCCGTTTCTTTCACTCATATAACTATCTTGTTTTCTTTATCAACTCGCTAATAATGAAAAAAAAAAAAAAAGAAAATATATATTCAACTCATGACACTTCCTTCCTAGAAAGAAAAGAAGTAGGCGGAAATTTATGTCTTAACGAATCACACGTAGAGATATTGATAACACACATAGAGTTAATGGTATTTCATAACTAATTGATTGAGCAGCAGCTCGTAGACCACCTAAAAAAGAATATTTATTATTTGAGCCATATCCTGACATAAGAAGGCCGACAGGAGCAATACTTGAAATAGCAATCCATAAAAAAACACCGATACTGAGATCGGCTAGAACAAGGTGATAACCAAAAGGAATTACTAAATAACTTAATAAAATTGATATGACTGCTATAGATGGTCCAATACTGAATAAACGAGTATCTCCTCTAGATGGAAGAAGATTCTCTTTGAAAAGTAATTTGGTACCATCTGCTAGAGCTTGGAGAATTCCCAATGGTCCTGCGTATTCAGGACCAATACGTTGTTGTATACCCGCGGATATTTCTCTTTCTAACCAAACAATTACTAGTACACCTATTGTGATTCCTAATACAAGAGTAAAAATAGGGATAAGCATCCATATGATCCCATAGACCTCTTTTAAGGATTCCAATCTAGAAAAAGAATTGATAGCTTGTACTTCTGTTGTATCAATTATCATTTTAACGATCAACTTCTCCCATAATGATATCTATACTACCTAGTATCGTCATAATATCAGCCAATTTCATTCCTTTAACTAACTGAGGAAGAATTTGCAAATTAATAAACCCCGGGGGACGAATTTTATATCGCCAAGGAAAAACACCCTTATCTCCTATCAGAAAAATTCCCAATTCTCCCTTTGGTGCTTCGACTCTCGTATAAAGTTCTTGCTTCGACAATTCAAAAGTCGGAGAAGGTTTTTTACTAATGAATCGATAGTCAAACTCATTCCATACAGTATCTTTTACTCTATCAAAGCGGCGTATTTCTAAATTTTCATAGGGCCCTCCAGGAATTCCTTCTAGGGCCTGTTGAATAATTTTTATGGATTCTGTCATTTCACTGATTCGTACTAAATAACGAGCTAATGAATCCCCCTCTTTTTGCCATTGGACTTCCCAATCAAATTCGTCGTAACACTCATAATGATCAACTTTACGAAGATCCCATTGTATTCCGGAAGCTCGTAGCATTGGTCCCGACAAACCCCAATTTATTGCTTCCTCTCCACCAATAATGCCTACTCCTTCAACTCGTTCTAAAAAAATGGGATTCCGTGTAATAAGCTTTTGATATTCAGCAATTCCTGTTAAAAAATAATCGCAAAAATCCAAACATTTATCTATCCAGCCATGAGGTAAATCAGCAGCTACTCCGCCAATACGAAAAAAATTGTGCATCATTCGCATACCGGTGGCAGCTTCGAATAGGTCATATATCAATTCTCTTTCTCGAAAAATATAGAAGAAGGGAGTCTGTGCCCCAATATCTGCCATAAAAGGGCCAAGCCATAACAAATGCGAAGCTATACGACTTAACTCTAACATAATGACTCTGATATAACTGGCCCTTTTAGGGATTTCAATATTGCCTAATTGCTCTGGCCCATTTACAGTTATTGCTTCTGTGAACATAGTAGCTAAATAATCCCAACGTGTTACATAAGGCAAATATTGTATAATTGTTCGATTTTCCGCAATTTTTTCCATACCTCTGTGTAAATAACCTAATATTGGTTCACAGTCAATAACATCTTCACCATCTAGAGTAACAATGAGTCGAAGAACACCATGCATTGATGGGTGGTGAGGTCCCATATTGACTATCATGAGGTCTTTTCTAGCTGGTACAGTCATAGGTTTTTCCTGATTCATTCTTCCATGAATTGCTGAAAGCGAAAAGAAGTTCATCAAACTTTAAGCGAATAATTAAAACTAACTCTTCAAATTAACGAGTTTTTCTTTCTCGAATACCCAACTGCCCTATTAATTCTTTATAACGTGGTCTATCTTTTTTTGACAAATAAGCCAGCAAGCGTTGACGTTTTCCCAGAATTTTCCGCAGACCTCTCTGAGATAAATAATCTTTTTTGTGCAATTCCAAATGTGAAGTAAGTCTCCGTATCTTATTGGTGAAACTTACTACTTGAAATTCAACAGATCCTCTGTTTTCTTTGTTTTCTTCTTGTTCTTGCAAAATAATTGAAATAAATGAATTTTTTACCATAAAAGAATTTAACACTCCCCCTTTTTACAGATATTTATTTTATTGATCAGTAATAATAATGTCAGAAATTTTAATGTAGTATACACAATAATCATAATTTCTTTATATATTCCTTAATTTTATCAATTAACATTAATCAATAGAAAAATGAAAAAAATATATATATATATGATTGATAGAATAGAACAACAGAATATATAGGAAAATCAAAATTTTAAATCAGGGATACATATATATCCTTAACATACTCAAACGGCTCCCATTATTCGTATCAAACCAATAGCGATTCATACAAGCTAAATCTTCTAATCGATAATTAGGCCAAAAAAAGAACTTTAATTGAATTAATTCATTTTTTTTTCTATCAAAATTTTTACTTTCATCCAAAAATTGACTCCAGTTTTTTATCTTGTTCTCCTTGCAAAATAATTGATTTTTATGTATAGCATTCTGATTCTTTAAATTCAAATTGAAAGAAATTAGAATTCTCAATTCTCTACGACGTCTAGACGATAAAATTTTTTCAGGAACAAGCAAATCATAATTATTTTTTTTTCTATTTAAAGTTTTTCTTTTATGTCTTGAAATGGATTCATCAAAATTATTCTTAGCAACGTTTTTGGGGTTTCGGTATCTTTGATTACTCTGATGCTTACTTTTATGAACCAATGAAATACCTATGATTTGATACATAAGAAACTGTCCGTCATTTTTTACAGATAGACGGGCAGGTTCCATAATTAATATTCCCTTTTTCATTAATTGTGTAAGATTTAAACGCCTCCTCATTATATCCAGATTGATTTCTTTCCTTTGAATATAGGATATAGTAATTTTTCTTACATTTATGAGGCTAACCAGGAGGCCATATATCTGGATATTATTCATCATTTTTTGATTCAATTGATTCAAACGTCCAGTCCATCTTAATTGGAAAGGAAAATCTCTTTTTAGGAATATTTTTAGTTTTTGGATCGATTCTAAAAAATATTCTTCGATATTGTTTTGATTCTTTAATTCAAAATATTGTTTTGAATTTGATGGGCTAAAATTTAAAAAATCCTCATTCTCCTCTTGCTTTCTCTTGATATTTTGATTTTCACTAAAATTTGGATTTCTATTCAAATTAAAAAGAAGTAAGTTGCTTGGGATAAACCAAGGTTTCTCTTTATATTTATGATAAAGTATCACAAACTCTGGAAATAAAAAATTTTTCGGATTCGATATGAGGCGATTTAAGATTAAGAATTTTTCATTCATTCCCATCCAATCAAAAGACATTCCCATCCAATCAAAAAAGACCTTTTTGTAATTGATTTCGGAATTTGAATCAATTGGAAGATAAAAAATATGAATTTTATCCCTTATTTTGTCCTTATTAGGTTCAACTTGAATATTTGTATTCAATTTCCAACTCAAATATTTTCTATCTGTATTTTTTTCCATATATATAATATCACTTTTTCCTAGATAATTCTTGATAGGAATATTCTTGAGTATGTTAAATTCTTTATTTATGCTGGAATTTTCTTGCTTCTTATTTGTTTCTAATGATGATCTATAAATATAAGATTTCTTCTTAGTTTCAGAATGAATATATTTATATGATAAAAGATCATATCTATAGTTTTTTTGAAAATTATCCTCTTTATTTGGTAATAAATAGACTTTCGAATTTGGTTTTTTTTTGTAATCAAATAATTGGTCCTTTTCATAGAAATACCATTTCCTTAAATCCTTATTTTGAGACGTATGGCATTGATTTATTACATTTCGCCATTTTTGTGGAACTAATCTAGACCATGTAATCTGAGATAAATCGTATTGATAATGACCTCTTAACCAGTTTTTCCATGGATTCATTCCATAATTTTGAAGTTTCTTATGTCTTATTTCTGAATCAAATATTCCTTGTCTTCCAAAAAAATCCTTTATTTCATTCTTAATAAAAAAAGATGGTCCATTATATTGAATAATAGATCTTAACTTATTGAAGTTAATAACTTGGGTTTGTGATAATTTAAAAAATACATATTTTTGTGACAAGTAAGATAAATCAAAAAAAATATGTGACTTCCGCTTACTTTTTCTAAGATTATCAAAAGACCTTATAGTCATAGGCGAAATCAAATCAATTTTCTTTTGTTTTATTTTATTAATCCCTTCTTGATCTTGATTTGTTTGATTGTTGTGAATGTATTTCTCAAGAATTTTTTTTGTTGATTCCATAAAAAGTTGTAGAGCTATTCTGCGCATATTAATGATACATAGAAATATATCTATGTATATTTTTTCAATGAAAAAATTAACTATTAATTCAATATTTTTTCTTTTTAATACTTTCCAAATTTTTGGGAGTGATTCTCCATTATTCTTTTTATTTATTTTTTTTTTTTCTATTTGATTTATAATTGTGTTTCTTTTATCAATTCTGTGTTTTAGTTCTTCTTCTGCCTGTGAAAAATTTGTCCAACCTGTAGATCTATTTTTACTAAATGATTCATTAATTATTTTATTGTTGATTATAGAATCCTTTTCCGTTTGAGTTTCACTTGATTCATATATTTCTCTCGATATAAATAATTTCTTTCCTTTTAAAAGTTCTTTTATTTTTTTTTTTACAAACAAAAAGGCTTTTGCTTCTTTCTTTGTTATTTTTTTTAAAACTCTTCGAATTCGAAAATTGAATTTTCTGATTTCAATTTTATAGTCTATATCTTTTAAAATAGGTTCAAAAAAGGAAGGTGTTTTTCGAGGAGGACCAAAAGGATATTCCGTTTCCATTCCTAAAACTGTTAAAAAACAAGAATCAAAATCATCTTGTTGCTTTCGATCTCTATCATAAAGTCGTAGCTTAGATCTGTTCCAAGGTTTCAAATGAAAAGGATATAGTATTTTTATCTGAAAACCCTCTCTTAACCAATTTTGAGGAAATTCCGTTTTGGAGAATTGAAGACCATTATAGTTGCACTTTAGATAAATTTCTCTATTCCAATCTTGGAAATCCTCATACCATTCCGGAGATTGCCATAATAAAATACGGCCAATATTCTTAACTATTATAAATAAGGGTAATTTAATATATCTTCTAAAAATTGATTGAGCTAGTAATAGAACACTTCTTGATTTTTGTGCATATGGAATGTTCTCCCAGAATTCTATTGCGTCTTCTTGGTTGTTTTTTTTTATTTGGAATTGTTGATCTAAATTTTCGAATTCCGATTTTTTACCCAACCAGTTTCTAATATAAAAAAAAATTTTCATTAAGTCGGATATAGGAAAAGGAAACTCTTCCATTTGTTCCAAAAAAAGGGGGGAATGGGGATTTCCTTGAGATGGTCCCCAAATAACTATTTTACGCCTTTGAATGCGCATAGATCCTTTGATTACGGCTCGACGAAAATCCGGTTCTTCCAAATAACTTATAAAACCCGAATCTCTATTAAATTTGTTATAAAGATTATAATTCTTGAATTGAGACCTCTTAAAACTTCGTCTGGAACGAGTTAAAAAAGCTATACGTTTAAATCTTCTTGTTCGAAGCTGGTGATCGAGCCCTTGCATTAGGCCTTGTTCTTTTCGTCGTTTTTTAAAATGTTGTTCCAACTCACTGATTAATTTGTATGACCATCGAGGGGTTTTTTTACTTATTTCATTTATTCCGATAGATTTTTTTTCACGCTTGGAGTTAGTTAGAATTGCGTTCAATAAAAACTTTAATCTATTATTTGAATCAATTTTTACTTGTTTTTTTTCTGATCCTTCGATTTTCTGTTCATATTCTGTAGAAGTAGGAAAGGGAATAAGGATATCATGAATTTTATTTAGTTCAGATGTTTCTGTGCAATTTTCTATCGAAGTTTCATTTATGATTGAAGAATAAAAAATTTTCTTCATTCTTCCACGATACATCCCATTCAAAAAGGGGTCATACATTTTAACTAGGCAATTATTTTTAGTCTCAGCATTACACAATTTAATTAGGAAATTCTTTTTGTTTTTAGTATCAGTATTAGACAATCTAGTTTTTGTTTCAAGTATCTTTAGAGAAAGAAATACTGTCTCTAAAGCCTCAATTCTATTTATAAATTCATTATTTAAATTGTTATTTTTTTCTTTATTGGTATAAAGCCAATCGGTGTATAGTTCATCAGCGGAGAGTTTTTCTAATGTATACAATGATATCCTTCTTGCTATCATTTCCCCAAAAGTTGACAAACTGGGAGGATAGGTAAAGGATATTCTTTGTTTTCCATCACTTTGGCATGTATAAAAAAAATATTGTGAGGCTTCTTTTCTTACATAGCCTTTAAAATTTCTTTTTGTCTTTCTTATGTATCTTAATGGACGATTCCATCGGTGATAATCGAAAAAAAAGGTTAGAAGAGGTTTTTCAAACAAAAAAAAGCATTTTTCTTCATCTTTTTTATTTTTTTCAAGTATTTTTAACTTCAAATTTTCTTTATTTCCATACATATAAGAAAAAGGTCTATTGTTATCAAATTCTTCTTCTTCTTCTTCTTCCATTTTGTCGAGTTCGTTCAGTTTCGTACTAAAAATGGGTGACGGTATTCTACCTAAATAGTACACACAGATAACTAATAAGAAAATACTAAAGATACTGGTCATAGACATAGAATTTGTCAATTCTGACACAAGGT